GATTTATTATTGACGCGCCACGGTAATTGCACCTATCAAAGCGGCTAAAAGAATTATTGAGATGAATTCAAATGGAAGAAAAAAATCTGTTGATAAATGAATTCCAATTTGTTGACTATTACTTATCAAATCGTGCTCTATAATCTGGTTTGATCTTGTAGTCCAAATAATCCCGTACCATGATGTATCCGTAATAGTAGTTATTAGTAAACCAAAAATACTTGTACAAATCAGCAAAGTAAACCCATTCCCAACGGTCCAAAGATTAAAATCTTTGTAATATTCTGAACCATTCATGAACATCACAGCAAATATGATTAAAACATTTATAGCTCCCACGTAAATAAGGAGTTGTGCGGCGGCTACAAAATATGAATTTGATAGAATATATAATAAGGATATACAAACAAGAACTAATCCCAGCGAAAAGGCAGAATAAATTGGGTTGGTAAGTAATACTACTCCTATACCTCCTAAGATAAGACCTAATCCCAGAAAGACTAAAAGAAAATCATGTATTGGTCCAGGCAAATCCATTTTATGTAAAATAAGAGATAAATAAATTGAAATGTTTTTCATGACCTTATTGAGACCAGACCAGAAAAAATTGTTGATGATTCGTAAGAAATTTCTAATTGAATTAAATCCTAAGGGGTGTGAATTAATGTGGGGTACAGTTATTGGACTAATTTTTTGTTTTATCTGAATAGAGTAGTTCGAATCCGAAACTATACATTTCGAAATAATGTCAGATATATTAATTAATGAATTTTCAATCCTTTCAATCCAAATTGAGACGTACTTTTTACCAACCAATCATATAGTTGAGATTTGTAGTTATTCAGACCAAACAAAATGAAAAAACTCATTTCTTTAATGAACCTTAGTGATTCAAAATTTTTCTTTAATCAAGGATTTACTTATTTTTTATTTGAGGAGAATTCAGAATTGTTCGAATTGTATAATCGTCAATTACTGACATTGGTAAACGACCTAGAGCAATTTGATTATAATTCAATTCGTGACGATCATAAGTAGAAAGCTCATATTCTTCAGTCATTGATAAACAATTTGTTGGACAATACTCAACACAGTTACCACAAAATATACAGATTCCGAAATCAATACTGTAATTAAGTAATTGTTTCTTGCGAATATCAGTTTCCAATTTCCAATCAACGACGGGCAGATCTATAGGACATACACGAACACATACTTCACAAGCAATACATTTATCAAATTCAAAATGGATTCGACCGCGGAAACGCTCCGCAGCGATTACCTTTTCATAAGGATATTGAATAGTTATGGGTAAACGATTTACGTGGGACAAGGTAATCATGAAACTTTGACCTATGTACCTTGCAGCTCGGACTGTTTGTTGACCATAATTCATGAACCCGGTTATCATAGGGAACATATCGTGAATATATATGAATAATTTTATGTTTGTTTATTTCTCTTGTTTCATCCAAGTTGAGAATATAGGATATCATGTTCTTTTACAGTGAAAAGAGTTGGGAAGAAGTTGTTAATAATAGATTACCGAGAGAAATAGGTAAAAGAAATTTCCATCCAAGATTCAATAGCTGGTCCATTCTTAGCCTAGGTAAAGTCCATCTTGTTGTGATAGGAATGAACAAGAACAAATAAGTTTTAGCTAATGTAATAAACATACCAATTGTGGGTTCAAAAACACCATATGTTTTATTTATTTCAAAAAAATCAAAAACAAATATGTACGGAATAGAGATATTCCAACCACCTAAGTAAAGAATTGTTACAAATAATGAAGAAACTAATAGGTTTAGATAGGAAGCAACGTAAAATAAACCAAATTTGATACCCGAGTATTCGGTTTGATACCCTGCTATTAATTCTTCTTCTGCTTCTGGTAAATCAAAGGGTAATCTTTCACATTCTGCTAGGGAAGAAATTAGAAAAATAATAAACCCTATAGGTTGACGCCACAAATTCCACCCCCAAAAACCATATTTTGATTGCGCCTCAACTATATCAACTGTACTTGAACTATTAGATAATCATAGTCGGCGATACCATCACTGTTACCGTCGCTATTCCAGAACCGTACATGAGATTTTCACCGCATACGGCTCCTTGAGGACCTTAAATAAATCTAAGGATCGGGTCAATTTTATTTTATCTTGATATATTTATAAGATGGATAAGGTCAAAATTTATCATTCGATCCCGAATTAGACCAATTTAATTCTGTCTGTTCTGCTTTAATAATTATATATAATTTTTAAAAATATAAAAATAAAGTACTTCTGAATTGATCTCATCCTTTATTTAATAATTTCAATAATTATTTCAATATTTTATTTTTTGAGTAATAACTTAATTCTTCAATCAAATACTCCTTGTAACTTGTAAAAATATAAATAACTCGTCCTTTTCACTTACGAAAAAGAATTATATATACATTAATTCATAAATTATGATACGAATTCTATCTATATAAATATGGATATAGAAAGGAAAGGATAAAAGTATACAGTAAAGAATAAAAAAGATCTTTTTTATTCTTTCGTTTCTATTCTTCTTTCTCTTTCTGAAAAAGGGGGGGACTTACAAAATAAAAAAAATAAATAAAGTAAAGGATTATTTCGTTTCCAATAGTGATTTATTTAATCGACGAATAGGAGCATACTCTGGATCGGAATCGTCGGGCGTACTGCCTGATCATTTCTACTAACGTAAAGCCCCAATTAATATTCTTTGTATATTATGCAGAAATATTCTTTTACATAATCTCCATTACTAATCCTTTGTGTATCTTGGTGTTTCTAACCATCCACTCGTTTTTGTTCAATCATCCGTTAAGGTAATACATGTATGAGAATACATACAAACGATAGTGAAAACTCAATATGGTTGATCTTTTGAACCCGCTTCAAGTCAGGATGACTAATCACCTAATCTTGGGGCAAACGCTTTCTTATACTTATGTTTATTTCCGCTCAACTCTTTAACTCTATATACATAGAAAATGAGACTCAATTTTTTTACTGCTTTTTTATAAAAGCTGTTTTCTTTCACTCATATAACTATCTGATTTAGTTCATCCATCCAAATAATGAATAAAAGATGAAGATATTTACTCAATTCATTCCGCCCTTTTCCTAGAAAAGAAGAAATAGAGAACAATTTATGTCTTAACGAATCGCACGTAGAGATATTGATAACACACATAAAGTTAATGGTATTTCATAACTAATCGATTGAGCAGCAGCTCGTAGACCGCCTAAAAAAGAATATTTATTATTTGAACCATATCCTGACATAAGAAGGCCAATGGGAGCAATACTTGAAATGGCAATCCATAAAAAAACACCGATATTGAGATCCACTAAAACAAGGTGAGAACCAAAAGGAACTACCGAATAGCTTACTAAAATGGATATGACCGCAATGGATGGTCCGATACTGAATAAACGAGTTTCTCCTCTAGATGGAAAAAGATTTTCTTTGAAAAGTAGCTTTGCCCCATCTGCTAAAGCTTGAAGAACTCCCAAAGGTCCGGCGTATTCAGGTCCAATACGTTGTTGTATCCCTGCGGATATTTCTCTTTCTAACCATACAATTACTAGTACACCTATTGTGATTCCCAATACAGGAGTAAAAATAGGAATAAAGGCCCATATAATTCCATAGGTCTCTTTTAAAAATTCGAATCTAGAAAAAGAATTAATATCTTGTACTTCTGGTGTATGACTTATCATTTTAACGATCAACTTCTCCCATAATGATATCTATGCTACCTAGTATTGTCATAATATCGGCCAATTTCATTCTTTTAACTAACTGAGGAAGAATTTGCAAATTGATAAAACCCGGCGGGCGAATTTTCCATCTCCAAGGAAAACCACTCTGATCCCCTATCAAAAAAATTCCCAATTCTCCTTTTGGAGCTTCAACTCTCACATAGAGTTCTTGTTTCGGCAATTCAAATGTAGGAGAGGGTTTTTTACTAATAAATCGATAGTCAAAATCATTCCATTCTGGATTCCTTTCTCTATCAAAGTATCGGATTTCTAAATTCTCATATGGACCCCCTGGAATTCCTTCTAGAGCCTGTTGAATAATTTTTATAGATTCTGTCATTTCACCAATTCGGACTAGATAACGAGCTAATGAATCTCCTTCTTTTTGCCACTGTACTTCCCAATCAAATTCGTCGTAACATTCATAATGATCAACTTTACGAAGATCCCATTGTATTCCAGAAGCTCGCAGCATTGGTCCTGATAAACCCCAATTTATTACTTCCTCTCTACCAATAACGCCTACTCCCTCAACTCGTTCTAAAAAAATAGGATTTCGGGTAATAAGTTTTTGATATTCAGTAACTCCTATTAAAAAATAATCGCAAAAATCTAAACATTTATCTATCCAGCCGTGAGGTAAATCAGCCGCTACTCCTCCGATCCGAAAAAAATTATGCATCATTCTCATACCGGTGGCAGCTTCAAATAGATCATATACTAATTCTCTTTCTCTGAAAATATAGAAGAAAGGAGTCTGCGCCCCAATATCTGCCAGAAAAGGACCAAGCCATAACAGATGAGAAGCTATACGGCTCAACTCCAACATAATTGCTCTGATATAGCTGGCTCTTTTAGGCACTTGGATATTTCCCAACAACTCCGGTCCATTTATGGTTATTGCTTCTGTGAACATAGTAGCTAAATAATCCCAACGCGTTACATAAGGCAGATATTGTATAATTGTTCGGTTTTCCGCAATTTTTTCCATTCCTCGGTGTAAATAGCCTAATATTGGTTCACAGTCAATAACATCTTCACCATCGAGAGTAACGATGAGTCGAAGAACACCATGCATTGATGGGTGGTGGGGACCCATATTTACTATCATGAGGTCTTTTCTTGGAGCTGGTATATTCATAGGTTTTTCTTTTTCCTCGATTGATTCTTTCATGAATTACTGAAAAGCGAAAATAAGTTCATTAAAAAAAAAAAAAATCAAGATCTAATAAATCAAATAATTCAATAATTCAAAACGCTTCCTCAAATTCAAATTAACGCGTTTTTGATTCCCGAATATCTAACTGATTAATTAATTCTTTATAACGTATTCTATTGTTCTTTGACAAATAAGACAGCATCCTTTGGCGTTTTCCCAAAATTTTACGGAGGCCTCTCTGAGATAAATAGTCTTTTCTGTGCAATTCCAAATGTGAAGAAAGTTTTCGTATCCTATTAGTGAGGCTTAGTATTTGAAATGTAACAGACCCCCTGTTTTTTTCTTTTTCTTCGTGTGAAATAACCGAGATGAATGACTTTTTTATCATAAAATGAAATCTTCCCCCCCCACCGGCCCTTATTGCTTTGCTAGATATTTTTATTGATCAATAATAATAATGCTATTCATTTTTTTTTTTTTAATTTGGCATACACAATACAATAATCTTAATTTTGTGAATAATTTCCAATTTTAAAATTGGATTCGAATAGGTAAACAAAAAGATAGTTGTCTGCACTCACAAAAGATAAAAAATTATATCTAAAATTTAAAAAGAAACTAAGAAGATTTTTGCATTATTTCTAGATATTGATATGTCATTAAATTAGTATCGTGTATCATAATGGAATAGAAAACAATATAGGTGTGCATCTATTTGTCTTCATATATGCAATATAGTACGGGAAATAAAATCAATCCGTATTTCACTTTTTTTCAGTACACGCTTAAGTTCATTTTTAAATTGCGGATACATATGTATCCTTACCATACTGAAACGACTGCCATTATTGGTATCAAACCAATAGCGATTCATACAAGCGAAATCTTCTAATCGATAATTAGGCCAAAGAAAGAACTTTAATCTAATTATATTATTTTGATTTATTTTGCTTTTATTCAAAACCGGACTCTTTACCTTATTTTCATTACAAAAAAATGCATTGCTAGGTATACCATTTCTATTCCTAGAATTGAAACAAATTAGAATTCTCAATTCTCTACGATGTCTAGGGGATAAAATAGTTTCAGGAACAAACAAATCATAATGATTTTTGTCTCGATTTTCAGTCATCTTTTGATGTTTTGAAATGAATTCATCAAAATTCTTCGTATCAACAAGGCCCTTTTCTCGATACCTTTGATTAATTGTGTGTTTACTTTTATGAACCAACGAAATACCTATAGTTTGATACATAATAAATTGTCCTTCATTTTTTCTAGACAGACGAACTGGTTCAATAAGTAATATTCCCTTTTTAATCAATTCTGTAAGAATGAAATTTTTCTGAATCATTAGAAGATCCAGATTTATTTCTCCCCTTTGAATAGAGGCTATAGTAATTTCTCTTAGGTTTATCGGTCTAAGCAGGGAACAATATACTTTGATGTTATCGATCATTTTTTTATTTAAAGAATCGTCCCATCTCAATTGAAAAAGCAAATACCTTTTTAGTAAGAAATCAAACTCCGCTTCCATGTTGGTCCTGGATTGTTTTTTATTTTTTTTCATCTTTGATACCGCATAATTTTCTTCAATATCTTTTTCTTGGTTTGAGAGAGTTGATTCAAAATCTGTTTTGATTCCGTATTCTTTTTCTACTTGATTTTGTTTTTCTAATTCAAGATATTTTTTTTCATTTGAAAATATTGATATAAAGATATCTCTTTTTTTCTTTCCAGTCGTTTTTTTATTTTTATTTCCACTGGCATTTTCATTTACATTAAGATTTAAAAGGAGAAATTTGATTGGTATGTACCATGGTTTAATCTTATACGAAGTATAAAGTATCAAAAATTCTGGGAAAAACCAAAGTTCGAGATTCGATATGGGACAACTTAGTATTTCTTCATTCATTCTCATCCAATCAAAAAGTTTTTTTTTGGATGGATTCATTTCTTGATTTTGATGAATCGTGGGATAAAAAAGATCTTTATTGTCGATTTTATCAATTATTTGATAATTATTAGCCCTAGGTTTAGTATATTTATTACTGTTGGCGTCAGTATCCATATTGATCCAGGCCCTAATATCCATTTTCTTTCTAAGACAAAAATTGAGAATTATCCAATCGAAATTTTTTCTATCCGGATTGTTCTTTATATCTATAATATTATCTTCTACTAGATAATTATTGATAGGGATACCTACCAGCATATTAAATAATTTTCGTTTATGTTCGGTATAATTATAAAAAATCTCTTGGTTATTATTTACTTGTAATGGTAATCCATAAATAGATGAGTTTTTCTTATCTTCATAATTAATAAAATTATATGATAAAAGATCATATCTATATTTTTTTTTAACATTTTTTTTTTCGGAGTTAATTAATGGATTTTTTTCATATGAATCATATTTGTTTAAATGGTTATTTTGAGCTATAGAGTGTTGATTTACTATATTTATACCTTTTTGTGGTACTAATCTAGACTGAGATAAATTATTTTGATAATAACCCCTTAAGCAATTTTTCCATTGATTTATTTCATAATTGGGGATGTTCTTATGTCTTAATTCGGAATGAAATATTTTTTGTGTTCCAAGAAAATAATCCTTTATTTCATTCTTAAGAAAAAGAAAAGCTCCATTATATTGAAAGACAGATCTTAATCTTAACTTATATAAATTAAAAAAGTTAAAACCCCGGCTTTGTGATAATTTGTAAAAGACATATGCTTGTGACAAATAAGATAAATTACAAAAAGTTTCCAAGTTCTTATTATTAATATTAGAAAGTGACTCTTTTATAGTCGAAATAAACTGCGTTATCTTTTGATTTGTTTTATCAATTTTTTCTTGATTTCTTTCATTATTGTAAATATAGTTATTATAGGAACTGGTTTTATTAACAATTTTTTTTAATGATTCAAAAAAATAAAAAAAAAGTTGTGCATTTATTTTAGGAATATTACTGATAAATAAAAATATATTTCTATATATTCTTTCAATGAAAAATTTTATAAAATAATTTGATTTACGGATTAGTCGAACATTTCTTCTTTTTAATAGCTGCAAAATATTTTTTGGTAATTCCAATCTTTTATCATTATAACTCATTTTATTAGAACTAATATTTATATGTGGACTTAGAAATCCTTTTTTGTTGTCTTTTGAAATTTTTTGTATTTGATTTATGGTTGTGTTTGTTCTATTAGTTAGATCTTGTATTTTTTTTTTTGTTAATGAAAAAGTTGTCCAATTTGTAGATTGAATGTTAATGGACGGTTCATGAATTAGCTCGTTATCGATTATCAAATTTTTTTCTTTTTTGCTTTCACTCAATTCATATAGTTCTATTTCTCTTAATCCAACTAATAGAATTGGGTTCATTTTTGAAAGTTCTTTTATTATTTTTTTTAGAAATACAATATTTTTAATAACCCATTTTTTTCTTTCTTTTGAGACATTTAGAAATAATTTTGTTCTTTCTTTTAAAATTATTAGAATTCTAAAACATTTCTTTTTTAATTTTATAAGTCTTTTTTTGAGTTCTTTAAAAATAGGTTCAAAAAACGAAAGTTGTTTTCTGGGCGAACCAAAAGGAAGTTCAGTTTCCATTCCCCAAACTGTTAAAAAACAAAAATCATTTTGTTGTTCTTTCTTTTTCATTGGATCCTTATAATTGTTTCGTAGCTTAAGCTTAGATTTGTGCCAAGGTTTCAGACGAAAAGGAAATAGGATCTTTATCTGAATACCGTCTATTAACCAGTTTTTCGGAAATTCTTTTTCTGCTAATTGAACACCATTATAAGTGCAGTTAACATGCACTTCTCTTTTCCAATCCTTTACATCCTCCGACCATTCAGGAAATTGAAATAATAGTATACGACCAATATTTTTAACTATTATCAATGAGGGTAATATAATATATTTTCTCAGAATTGATTGGATTACTAATACAAAACCTCTTATTACTTGAGCAACTACAATGCTATCCCAGGTTTCCGCTATTTCTATACGTGCATTCTCCCTTCTTTTTTCTTCTTCTTTTTTTTTATCTTTTGATTTTTTCTCTCTATAGTCTGAAATTTTGAATTCTGGCTTTTTCCATAGCCAATGTTGAAATTTTTTTTTTATCGGCCTCAACATATCAAAAGAAAAATAAACATCTTTGTCGATTCTGTCCAAAAAAGGAAGGGAGTGTACGTTTGCTTGAAAGGTTTTCCAAATAACTGTTTTACGCCTTTGAGCGCGCATTGAGCCTTTGATTATGTCTCGACGAAAATCCGATTGTTGCGAATAACGTATCAAAGCAATGTCGTCCCTTTCATCATTATTATTAGTATCTTGGGAATTACTATAACCATTGGTATTTTCGAGTTCATGATTAAAAATCAATACACGTTTGCATTTTCTTGAACGAATCTGAGAATCCGTTCCCAAAGCTTCTTCGTTTTCTCCCTCCTCTTGTTCCAAATCGTCGATTAATTTGTATGACCATTGCGGAATTTTTTTTCTGATTTCTTTTATCCCAATAGCTTGTTTTCTAATTGTTTTATTGTTAGGATCCGTTAGAAATCTTTCAAATAGAAATCTTATTTTTTTTTCTCGTCCTTCTAAATTAATTCGTAATTGTTTATGTTCAGGAAGTAAATAAAATTTTTTAAAATTTAAACTTGATGTTGGTTTTCCATTAAATTCATTGATTAAGTTCAAGAAAAAATTCATTTCTGTTGATAATAATCTTTTATCAATTCTATGAAATGGTTTTTTTTCTTCAAATTCTAAATAATTAATAATAAGAAAGAGACCGTGGATCTTATTTATCCAACCTCTTTCTATGTAATTTTGTATGGAAACTTTATCTTTGATTGAAAGTGAAAACCTTTTTTTAATTTGTCCACGGTATGCCCCATTCAAGAAAGGATCATATACTTTTGGTAAGTATTTTTTTTTCGTATTATCATGACACAATCTAGGTCTTTTTTCTAGTACATCCAAAATAAGGAATTTACTATCTAGAGCTTTGTCAAGATCCTTGATTATATTTAT